TTTGTTGATTTCGAATCTTTCCAATGGATTTGATTGGTATAATGCAAAATAGAGATCTTTGATGATTCAAGGGGCGTATTCATAATAATGAATATTTACCGACTTTCTAACTAGAACTACTATACTCTAACTCAGTATTCAGTATAATGATAACGTATTATTTTGTTAGTTCCTTTTTTATTTCAACTAAATAAAAAAAAGACCTCTATTTTCTGAATACTATGACTGGACTTTTATGAAAAAAAAAATTAAAGCCCCTTATCGGATTTGAACCGATGACTTACGCCTTACCATGGCGTTACTCTACCATTGAGTTAAAAGGGCTTATTTGATTTAATTCCCGAACGAATCACTATGTGGATAAAATTTCTATATGCACATATATTATATATATAAGTATATGCAGTAGACTCATGGTGGCTAGTGGCTGATTTTGGAATAATCAAATGGATTTGCCTAGCAAGTCTAGACTAAAATGAATTGTTTCAAGACCCGCCTTAATTTTTTTTTATTGAGATGATCCCTATCAAAACAAAATTGGCTTGATTGGTACATAACATACATGTACACTTACCAATTCGACATAAAAGAAATTTCAAGATATTTCATCGAATCATGTGATGAAGAGATTCTACTTGTCCCCTTGAACTAAAGTCTTAGAGAAAATTTTTGATAACTTCTTGATCCCGCTTACTAGATTTATTTTAGTAGATTTATATAGAGAATGTCGATTGATAATGAATATCAATGACGAATCCAAAAATTCTATACAATTCTGAAAAACGGAAAGATTCTTTGGATCTAATCATATCATTCCATTATATTGACAATTTCAAAAAACTGATCATACTATGATCATAGTATGAGGGCGGTTGGACAAGTCGGCCCCCATCGTCTAGTGGTTTAGGACATCTCTCTTTCAAGGAGGCAGCGGGGATTCGAATTCCCCTGGGGGTAGGGTACTGTGAAAGGAAGTTGATCATGGATTACCAATAAGCCTAAAATTGATTCTTCCTGGGTCGATGCCCGAGCGGTTAATGGGGACGGACTGTAAATTCGTTGGCAATACGTCTACGCTGGTTCAAATCCAGCTCGGCCCAATAATTCGCCAATCTACCATGAAATGGTCTAACCCCCTCTTGTCCTTCAGAAATACCCCATACGAAGATAAAAAAGAATCAAATTTTCTGCTAGATCCCTTATTTCCCTGGGATTGTAGTTCAATTGGTTAGAGCACCGCCCTGTCAAGGCGGAAGCTGCGGGTTCGAGCCCCGCCAGTCCCGACGGATCCAATATCCCATAAATACATCAATTCATTTTTTCCCTTTCTATGAACTATTAAAGGGTGTCGGGGGGCATACTTTCATTTCCAAAGCAAATAAGGGGTCGTTATTTCTTTTTTCTTTTCTATTTTTCCATTTCGCTTTTATTGTTTGTTTAGATTTGTAACTATGTGACTAATCGAAGTGGAAAGGCAATCTGATGATCCTTTATCAGATGATTGTACAAGGAAGACGCAAGGTAGGTTATAGAAAAAAACAAGGAAATGGATTCTAAATAAAGGAATTTTGGATTGATTGGGTCAGGAATCCAAATTTGGATTCGGTATGGATAAAAGAACTTCCTATGTTATACTATTCAAGTCTCGACGACGAATTGATTTGATAGATCAGATATTGTTATTCATGATATTGATCCGATTCAAGATCATCGAGAGGTAATTCATTCATTGAATTTACAGACGAAATATTTATCATCTCTAGGGGATTAAATCCCGAGTTATTGCGAAGTAAAAAAAACGATGAGATTATGGAAGTAAATATTCTTGCATTTATTGCTACTGCGCTATTCATTCTAGTTCCTACCGCTTTTCTACTTATCATTTACGTAAAAACAGTCAGTCAAAATGATTAATTCAATTGAATTTGAAAATTCATTTGAACGAAACTTTCCTTCTGAGTTCTTATCAAAAATTGACGAAGTCAAATGAAAAGGATTCCAATTTCGCGTCTTAACTTAAATGAAATGAGCGGACTATAATCGGCAGTATTCTAAGAGATAGATAGTATGTAAGAAAGAAATAGATGCATCTTTCTTTCTACCATACTATCTATCTTTTAGTCTATAAAGTTGTAATCTAGAATAAAGATAAAGGCTTAAGTTTTTATAGATCAATCTACAATATTCTCTTCATAGATATAGATATATATTAATTCCATATCATATATTGTATGGAATTGACATAACACCCAATTTACTACATCGATTTGTTCCGATCAATCGGAAATCACTCTTATCTTAGGATTCTAATTCCTTTCCTTTTACTAATAAGGAAGAGAAAACCTCACCGATTTTTAATGCCCGAACCATGATATGAAATAAGTCGATAAAGCATAAATCGACTTTCTAAAATTAGAAACCAATCGGTAAATGCCCCATATGTGACTCGCTCAAGGTAAGATCTTATTATTGCATAGTCTCTCATTAGACAACCACTATCTCTATATCATTTCTCATAGAAAGTGCGTATACACTTAACAAAACGTCTTCTTCTTTGAACAATAAAGAGGGAAAGAAATAAAAAAAAGTCTAGTCTTTCTCAGTATCTATCTATAAAGATAGTAAGAGCTCATTCCATTGATTGAAATAGAAAATTTCGGAAGAATTTTAGGTTAGAAGAAATTTCCAATCATCGGAATCCCTTTCTTTTCGAAATACAAACACGGGAATCACTGAAATATCTCTTTGAGAGAAAGAGTATGATTCATATCATAGATAACTCCATTGGAGTCCAATGGGATTCGAAATTCAGAGATTTTGATTTTAAATAGTTCAAAACGCGTTGCAGAACGATCTATAAAAAAATTGATACGGTTTGATTCCTCAACTCAATTAGTAGTACTTCTAGAGCCCACTTCTTCCCCACACTACGAGTGAAAGGGAAAATGTAAAGACTACCATTAAAGCAGCCCAAGCGAGACTTACTATATCCATGTGAATTATGTCCCCTATCTCTATAAATACGAAGGAATTTTTCCATTATTCCTCCCTAATAATAGTGGAATCCATGGCGCAGAGTCAAAAAGGGATTCTGACCGAACACTATCGAGAAACCAATCCAATAAATCGATTATGATTTCGAATCGGGAAAGATTAAACACAAGCAAAATACGTAGTAAGATCCGAAGGGAATGGGAACATATAGGAATAAGAATAATAAGGCCTATTCTTTTTTTGTTTTGTTGACCTTAGTAAGTAAAAACAGACAAGGGAGAAATCACGAAAAACCAGAAATATCTATCTATTACAGACCTCTATTTCCCCATTTGATCCGGTACCCCCCTTCCCCATTATCGCTCTGAAAGAGGGGGCTTGTCTAGGGGTTGCCGCAAAGAAATTCTTTCTGTTTGCCCCTTTTTCTATAAAAGTCAATTATCAATCCAATCTAATATTGGTTGGATACCTGAGCACTCGGAGATTCTCGCGAGTCCGTCGTATATTGCACTTCCTTCCAAAACTCTTAATTGAATCAGATTTCCTATTCAGGCTCTACAATCTGATTCAAGATCCAGTCATTAGACACTCCCTTAGTAATAGAAGGGAATCGTGAAGTCTTGATAGACCCTCTACCAGTAGATTCGAATATTTTCTTGAATCCTAGATGCGAACGAGCATTCACACTCTTTTTGTTTAGAAAACCCTCAGACCACATGCTTAGAATCAACAAAACATTAACAGTCTGTTTCCTCTGCTTCTAACGGGGAAGAATTCTGCGAGTTCTATAAGCGGAACCGAAGAGAAGAAGAGATTTCGAGTTTTTTTGTTGATCAGGCGACACCCGGATTTGAACTGGGGAAAAAGGATTTGCAGTCCCCCGCCTTACCACTCGGCCATGCCGCCAAAATAATACAAAATAGATGAAAATTTTCCCAGATTGCTGAAGTTTTATTGTACTTGGATTTTGACTCCTGTTTTCCTTAATCCTTTTCCTAAAAGAAACACCCTTTTTGGATTTTATCCATCCCTTCGATTGATTGTATAGTATTGGAAAATCCACAATGCTAAAAACATTCTCTGGCTTTTCTATTGAGAAAAAAAATGTGGATTTTCAGCCGACAAACTTGAACCATTAACTATTGACTGCTTAGTTCGAATTAATGACGATTCTGGGATTTGAATCGCAAATTGTGTTTTCCTAATGACATAAGAAAATACAAATTGAGACAGAACTAATCAGTATTGATTTTTTCAATCAAAAAATTCTTCTCAATTTCAATTATAACAAAACATATCAGTATATGTAAACCCCAGAACATAAATTGTTACACAGATATCTATTATTTAGATATATTGTCTATAGGTAATTATCATAAAATTATCCTACTTCACTTCAATTTTTCATTAAATAGAAATTCTCTTTTGATAGAACACGACCCGGACTGTCCCGAATAGAACCAGCAATAAAAGAGAAGTCGGATATTATAGCTATCCGCATACGTGTTTAATAAGTGCAACCCTTCTTATACACTTCAAATCATATTCTATTCAAAAATCAGTAAAGTAAAGTAGAAATATTTCTCTTCTCTGCGAATCGTTTTTTTTTTTGAATAACGAAATCTCTAACATAAAGACGGTTAAGTGCTACAAAAATGGATCCTATGTTGTTTCTGATTTTTCTGTCTTTGTATTTATCTCCCAAATACCGAATCCTTTTATTTTTCTCAAATTCGAATATGTAATATCATAATAATGGTATAATTGAAATCCTTTTTGTTTTGCTATTATATACAAAACCTTATGACTTTAACTTTAATAAGTCTAAGTGACAGAATTCTGTTTCTAGGACTGTTTTATCAATTCCTTTCCATTTTGATCTGTTGCAACTTCCAATTTAAGTAGAAAATTCTCTTTATTCCTCCGTTCAAACGTAGTTCATACATTTCATTCCAAATATGGAGTTGGATAAAATTTCATGTGATTCAGTAAACAGAATAGAAATT